AGCAGTTTGGTAGCTCGCAAGGCTCATAACCTTGAGGTCATGGGTTCAAATCCCATTCCCGCAACATTTATTTAATAAAAAAGTAAGACTTCACCCTATTAACTAGTACTTAACACTTTTTTGAGGGCGAAAGTTATTATATTACAGTGAACTATAACAATACAGTCAATTAGAACAAATCCTCCATCCTCTTAAATACATTGCCTGGGCGGATAGCGGGAATCGAACCCGCGTCTTCTCCTTGGCAAAGAGAAATTTTACCATTCGACTATATCCGCATTTTTTGTTTTTGATACTTTTGATACGAAGAGTCCGGATAATATTTGGTCAGAGCTAGGTCGGATACTCTCGTGAGGGGGATTTTTTTATCAAATTCCAACACAAAACCAATTCAAATTATAAATGATTATTAATCAATATTCTTATTAATTATTATTTTAATTAATTATTATAATAAAATACTAAAAAAAAAATAATATATATATAAAAAAATAATATATATATATATTTAATTATATATCATTAATATACATTATTAATCATTATACATTATACAAAAATTTTGATTTTATTACACTATACAATTATATAAATTTTAAATATTATAAAAAAATCATTAAAACAATTCTATATATTAAAAAAATTCGATATTTAAATATTGATATATTTAAATTTATATAATATAAATAAAAATATAGAAATGAAAAAATATTCAAATTCATATTAAAATTGTTTAAATTTTTTTTTTATTTCATTCATCATTCAAGTTCTATTTATCTTTTTCAAGTTACAGAATCCGCAAGTTTAACGGACCCCTCCCTCTATCTGTTATTATTTTTATTTTATTTGCTTTTGGGGGACTTATCGATATTGTATTGAATTTCAATGTGTTTCACAATCCAAGAAATTCGTGGGAGGGGTCCGCTTTGGATCTGGAAACGTATAGATTCAAGAAATAAGAGAATTAAGGATACCCACCAGAAAAACTAATCCAATCCATAATGATGTACCCGAAAATACAAGATTTTTGTTACTCACCCAACCATCAGGAGAAGCAAAAACTACGGGTACACTAATCAGTAAGATTAACGAAGTAGCAATTAATGCAAAAACAGCCAATTGGAAAGCAATAGTCATGTTTCTAATCCTCCAAGGTATCAACAAAAGAACTATACCATTTGATCCCTCTATCGTATCGGATTAATAAAATGCAGCATAGAAGAATTTTACCATGAATCCGTTGAGTCTACAGGGTTTATTTCCTCCAAGTTTTTTGCCGCTTTTATTCGGGCATGGGTTCAAGGGTGATTTTTTTGACTTCACATTAACAAACAAATATGCAAGCTAGATTGCGTCTCATCTATCTATATATACAGATAGATAATTCACACACGATATCTTTCTATAGATAGTGATGGTACCAACTATGTTCTATTCGGTGGAATAAAAATAAAATAGAAATTATCTTTCGGAGAGATGGCTGAGGGGTTGATAGCTCCGGTCTTGAAAACCGGCATAGTTCGAAAAAAAGAACTATCGAGGGTTCGAATCCCTCTCTCTCCTTTTGCTGGATGAAGAGTTCTTTATTGGTTTTTGTTTTTCCCGGCTTCTTAAGTTAAGAAGACTCTTAATATGAATAAGAATAAAAAGGCTCGGCTGGGTGGAATAGCCGAGCCAGAAAAAAAGTATTAGATAGAAAAAAATGAGTTGAAAAGAAAGAAAAGCAAAAAACTTTTTAAATATGACCTGATTCCCTCAATACGTATGGCGGAATCAAACCGATTCCGACGTGAAGCATTGGATCTCCCGTCTCAGTTAAGAGGAGTCATGAAAAGAACAGGCTCAAGATCACGATCAATTCCCTTTTCAAATCCCGCTGCGGCTGCGCGAGCTCTTCCCGCGTGCCATAAATGACCCACGAATAGGAAGAATCCCAGAACAAAATGAGAGGTAGCTAACCAAGTTCTCGGAGAGACATAATTAACTGCATTGATCTCGGTAGCTACACCACCTACAGAATTTAAAGAACCTAAAGGAGCGTGAGTCATATATTCCGCAGACCGACGTTCTTGCCAAGGTTGTATATCTTTTTTCAACCTACTCAAGTCCAAACCATTTGGACCCCTTAAGGGTTCTAACCAAGGAGCACGCAGATCCCAAAAGCGCATAGTTTCTCCCCCAAAAATGACTTCTCCCGTCGGGGAACGCATTAGATATTTACCTAAACCTGTGGGTCCTTGAGCGGATCCCACGTTAGCCCCAAGACGTTGGTCTCTAACTAGAAAAGTAAATGCTTGAGCTTGAGAAGCTTCTGGGCCAGTGGGCCCGTAAAACTCACTAGGATAAGCCGTATTATTGAACCAGACAAAGCAACACGCAATGAAACCAAAAACAGATAAAGCGCCTAAACTATAAGATAAGTAAGCCTCCCCCGACCATACAAGTGCACGTCGAGCCCAGGCAAAAGGTTTGGTTAAGATATGCCAGATTCCACCAAAAA